CATTGTTCAAACAATTTTTTAGAGTTCCTAGAGCTCCTTGTAAAGCTTGTTGGAAAACCCGTTGCCGGACTTGATTAATCGCTCTTTCTTGTTCAAAAAGAATGGTTTCGTTTTTATAATTTTCTAATTGTTCCAAAATTTTATAAGTTGAATTAATCAAATTCAATTTTTCTCGTTCTATCTCAGAGTATCCATTTACTCGAAACTGATCTGCCTCCATTTCCACTTTCCGTAAGCGGGCCTGGGCTTTTTCCAGCTGTTGAACAGCTCCCCTTCGCAATTCTTCTGAATTTCGAATAGTATTCAAGATCTTCTGTTTTCGATTATCTAATAAATCACTTAATGAAAGTAGATTATCTTTCCATTCATTTCAAAAATTCCATGATCCCTTCCCGAACCAAACATGAATCTTTCAATTCATTTGGCTCTCACGCTCAATTACTTATCAATTACTTAATTGAGAGAGAATTCATTCCCATACATATAGATACACATAGACTATAGATCTATATATATTTTGCGTAATGAGCCTATCCTCTCCCTCTTTTATCTATTCCTATTTCAAAATATGGATCTCTACCCATATTTCACAATATTGAAACTGATCAATAATGATAATCCAAGACTAAAATATTCGGAGGATTCTTCTGACAAAAATATATCAAATATAGAAATATATCAAATCAAATATATATATTTGTTTGTATAATATAGAATTAATAGAAAATTTCTAATGTTTAATTGTGTAATTGTCAGCAAAGTTGTTTCTTTTTTTTTCTTTCAAATCCAAAGAATTCTTCTAACTTTATACATAGGTCATCAACTCAGCATTGTAAAAAAGGCTCAAATCATTTTATCGATATGAGTGTTTTATATCGAAAAAGATTCGAACCATTCGTTTTGATTTCTGTATTGTCTAAAAAAAATTCTTTATTTTATAAACTGTGTATTTATAAACTAAACTATAGTAGTAGAAAGAGTACCACGCCGCATCTGAACTTCAAACAGTTTGGCTTTAACCATATTAACGGTCCCAGATTATTGGTTAATAGAGAATCAGAGTCGATATACCAATGAATGAATCACGAAATGCTATGGTTCTAAAATATGATTTTTGAATTGATTCAGAAGTAATTCGTGGGATGATGCACTCTTTTTCTTCCTAGTTCGAACAAAAAAAGTGCAGCTGGGTGGATCCAGCCTATTCTTGAAATAAACAACTCGCACACACTCCCTTTCCAAAAAAGATCAATACACCGAGCACTACGCTTAGATTTATTGGATTTGTTGCAAAAATATCGGTATTAAACCCGAAACTCCCGGCAGATGGCCAGTGACCCAAGGAAACGAAAGAATCGGTTACATTTTTCATATGATCTCCTATTTTGTTTTATATGGACTAAAAAAAAAAAAAAAAAGGCTTTACTTTGAACTAAGAAAAGGGGGAAGGAAGAAGGGGAGTCGGTGCGGTAATTCCTCATCCTCAAAAAAAATCCTTCCCATAGATTATTGTCCAACGAAAAAGTAAAAGTAATTGTAGGAGTGAAATCTTGATATACTTTGAAAAAGCAAGGGGTAAGTCTTAATCCATAAAAAAAATACAGAATTCTCGTATTTATAGGACTAAACAAAGGGATTGGCAAATAAAAGGGCCAATGCTACAACCAAACCATAAATAGTTAAGGCTTCCATAAAAGCCAAACTAAGCAATAAAGTACCTCGTATTTTTCCTTCCGCCTCGGGCTGTCTTGCAATACCTTCTACAGCTTGTCCCGCAGCAGTGCCTTGACCAACCCCAGGCCCAATAGAAGCAAGTCCTACAGCTAACCCAGCAGCAATAACGGAAGCGGCAGAAATCAATGGATTCATGATAAATTCCTCGCACCAAAATAAAGAAAAAGAAAGAAATAGTTAATGATACAATCATTCAATGAGTTTTGGCTTAATTATTCCGTCGCTCAAATTCAACCAGTTGAAGTAACTAAAAACTTCGAATTGAGAATTGAAGTAATAATATTCATTATTGAACTCTCAGAAAGAACTATTTCCATATCCCTTTTTTAGTTCCTATCCAAAGGATTTTTGTGAATGCATACATACACCCTTTATCCGTCCACTTCTGTTTTCCAAACCTTTTTTTGAATTTTCCATTATTTGTCTTTATTTTATTTCATCTATTTGTTGATTCAATTGCGATAGATTAGATATATCTTGAGTTCATATATAACTAGTTAATATCTAATATCATATATACGCGTCTTTCTTTCATAATGGAAACCAACTACTCTACTTCTATCTTAGCTTCAATCAGATTTTTAAATCTTAAAGGATGCGCAAGAGTTAGTGTATAGCCATTAACTTACATATACCTAATTCTAACCCCTTTCCTAAAAAAGGACATTTTTTTGAATCTCGTTTGTTGTAAATTCGTCTCTTCCTTTTTTATCATTATCTCACATGGATCTAATTATAATAAATGAATTCATTAGACCGACTCGTTGCATAGAAATAAAAAATAACAAAGAGTATTTAATTGAGCTAAATTCATGATCCGGATTTTAGGAAAAATATCTTTTCGATCTCTTTCCTTTTTTTTTATTAGACTTTAAAATACATTTACTAATAGTAATAGCTGAATCTTTTTTGCTATTACTCTAGATCCTTTTTTTATTTATGTTGCCTAAGCAAAAAAAGACTAGACTATTTCAAAAACTCGTCAATGATGACCCTCCATGGATTCGCCTATATAAGCCGCAGCTAAAGTTGCAAAAATAAGAGCTTGAATCCCACTTGTAAATAATCCAAGGAACATCACAGGTATAGGAACTACTAAAGGTACTAAAGAAACAAGAACAAGAACTACTAATTCATCGGCTAATATATTCCCGAAAAGTCGAAAACTAAGTGATAAGGGTTTTGTGAAATCTTCTAAAATGTTAATGGGTAAAAGAATTGGAGTTGGTTGAATGTATTTACTAAAATACCTTAATCCTTTTTTTGAAATACCCGCATAGAAATATGCTACTGACGTGAGTAAAGCTAAAGCAACAGTAGTATTTATATCATTCGTGGGTGCGGCTAACTCTCCATGAGGTAATTCTATTATTTTCCAAGGTAAAAGGGCACCCGACCAATTAGAAACAAAAATAAATAGAAACATAGTTCCAATAAAAGGAACCCATGGACCATACTCTTCCCCAATCTGAGTTTTGGTCACGTCTCGAATGAATTCAAGAACATATTCGAAGAAATTTTGACCGTCAGTTGGAATAGTTTGTGGATTTCGAACAGCGAGAACGGCGGAACCTAATAAGATAGCAATTACAACCCAAGAAGTCATAAGTACTTGGGCATGGACTTGGAAACCCCCTATTTGCCAATAGAAATGCTGGCCGACTTCCACACTAGAGATATCATATAACCCCATTGGTGTGTTGATGGAACATGATATAACATTCATATTGTCCTCTGACATAAATATAACTTTACTTAAAATAATAAAGAATTATTTTGATTCAACCCTTTCCTTTTAAACTTGACCACTCGAATTGTATATCTTGTATACCAACTAAACTAATCACACAATATTGACACAGTCCATTTTTTATCTCTTTTGTACGATTCGGGAATAATATCCGACTCCATAAATCTATATCTATGGAGTTCAAAAATAGAAAGAATAATTTATTGATCTTATTATTAATCACGGATTTCGTATATAGCTAGAATGGCCCTCGCAAATTGCGAATACTAATTTGTTAAGAATTAATCGAATTGAAGCTAGAGCGTCATCGTTTGCTGGAATCGAAATATCTGCAAGATCGGGATCACAATTTGTATCAATTAAACAAACTGTTGGAATTCCCAAAGTGATACACTCCCGAAGAGCCGTATATTCTTCTTGCTGCTCAACTATAATTACAATATCAGGCAATTCTGTCATATATTGAATCCCGCCCAGATATGTTTGCAAACGAGATAATTGTCTCTTCAACATAGCTGCATCTCTTTTCGGAAGACGGTTTAGTCTCCCCGTCTTTTGTTCCATTCTCAAGTCCCTGAGCTTATGAAGCCGCGTTTCTGTAGTGGACCAATTTGTTAACATACCACCAAGCCACTTTTTATTAACATAATGACACCGAGCCTTTATTGCAGCCCGCGCTACGGAATCAGCTGCTTTATTTTTGGTACCAACAATTAAAAATTGTTTTCCCTTACTTGCTGCATCAAAAACTAAATCACAAGCTTCTGATAAAAAACGAGCAGTTCTAGTGAGATTTGTAATATGAATACCTTTATGCTTTGCATAGATATAGGGCGCCATTCGCGGATTCCATTTCCTAGTACCATGACCAAAATGAACTCCTGCTTCCAGCATCTCTTCCAAATTTATGTTCCAATATCTTCTTAACATTTCTCCTCACACTTCCTCTCTCTCTTTTTTTTTTATGAATAATAAAAGAGAGACGAGGCACCTTGAAATAAATAATTGTTCCGATGGAACCTTCTCTTCTACCGGAGATTGGTCGTTTATAAACGAGCCAAGTCATTAGTCATTACTTTACTATTCATAAATTTCTTTATTACATTAATTTATGAATTATTTTATTTATTAAATTTATGAAGTAGTTAACAAATCAAATGACCAAAACAAATCAAACATCAAACAACATAGTTAAAAGGACGAATCCGCTTTCTCTTTCTTATGCTAAGTAAGTTAAAAATAATTAAATCCTATAAAAGATCGATCTGATGTACTATATAAATTCTTTGAAATGCAAGAATCAAAAAATTTTCCGTGGTGGAAGAAAATATCTCTCATTTCCATTTCCCCACGAAGAAATTCTTTTTTTTTTTTCGAAAAGAATGTTGTTATGCTGCCTTGAAGAGGGTACTAATCCTTTGAATCCGGTTCCGGCGGGTATCATATTCCCTAGAACAACGTTCTCTTTCAGTCCTTTCATCCAATCAATACGGCCCCGAAGAGCGGCTTTTGCTAAAACTCGAGCAGTTTCTTGGAAACTTGCTTCGGATATAAAACTTTGAGTATTCAGGGATGCTCTTGTTATTCCCAATAAGATGGCTCGATAGTAGATCGCTTCTTCTAAAGCGCGTCCCGTTCGTTCCGCGCGTACTAATCCAATGAGTTCCCCTGGTAAAAAAATATTAGACATTCCATCTTCTGAAACCAAGACTTTTGATGTTATTTGACGCACAATAATTTCTATATGCCTATTATGGATCTGCACCCCCTGGGATCGATAAACCTTTTGTATTTTATTAACCAAAGAGATACGACTTTGCACTATAGTTAGTTCAGCACCAATCAAGAATCCCCAAGGAATTCCAATAATTTTTGTTATACGTTCGTTCCAACCCTCAACTCTCTTTTCTAGGTTCATCGATATTGAATCAATCGAACGCACTTCTAACACTTGTTCTACTTTTGGAAGACCCTGCGTTATATCACCAGATCTCGATTTTTCATATATAAATGTAACTAAGGTATCTCCTTCGTAAAGGATTTCGCCATAATCCCCATGAACAGTTGCTCCTGGAGTAGCCAAATAAGGCTTGGCCGTTCTTATTACTATAGAATCAACACGAACAATTAAAACTTGACCCGATTTTAGGGGTGGTCCCTTTTTGGATATACATACATTTTCACAAATAAACTGCCCAAGACTCACTATTGTGGACATTTCCTCACAATTATTATTATGATAAAAATGATGGAGAAAATACCAACTCAAATTGAATGGATTCAAAAAACTATTACTACATGGGCTGATATTATAAATTCTCCTATTTTCATCCATTAAATAATATTTTTGAAGTACTTGAAAAGTTTGTTTTAAATTGCTAAGCTGCAAATATTTCACTAGCGAGGTCTGATTATAAGTTATTAAAGGGTAAAATGATGAATCAAAATCCGAAATTTGAGGGACTGTTCCTAAAGGGCCCAACAAATTCTTAATTGGAATTAGAGGATCTTTTTTAATGGATTCTTTTATCCCATTGTAATATTTTACATCGTTGAATAGACCCATGCAAAAATAATTAGATGATGACAAAATTATAAAAGATTGGGATTCCTTATTTCTATTCAACAGCATACGAATAGTTCCGTGGTTTTGGATAAAAAATTGCCGAATCCTTGCTTTGGAATAAGTGGAATAAAATGGATTTTTATTGATACGATCTGAGCCATTATCATAGATCAATCCAGAACCCGACGGATCATTCCTTTTTCTGATATACAAAATATGTGATTTCACTAAGTCGATTCTTAAGAAATATCGAAGCAGCCCTTTTGTACTTACTTCAACAAAGGAAGCGTGGGCCTCTTCGACGGAAGAACTTTTGTTGTCTTGGTCCCAATTCAAGACTAAACAAGTCCGAACTAGTTGAATACTTGTGTCATAGATTCTCCAAGTTGCTTTGCCATTTCCATAAAGGATATAGTTGACAACTCCAAGTTGCATATTATCCTTTTCTCGAAAGAGATCCTGGGGGAAGAGTGTTACTAAATTTATACCGTCCGCTATTTCATATGTGCTTACAGGTCGAACCAAAACAAAAAACTTTTTTTTGCTAGGTGTGATCCGTTGGACATAGATCCAATTTTTCAATTGTTTTGATTTCTTATAATTTGTTTTTCCCGCTCCTGGTGGTATCAAGATACCACTGTGTCGAGATATTTTATCTTTTTCTCCAGGAAAATGGATACCTCCGGAAAATATTTTAAGTTCAATCTTTTTTTTTTTTTTCTCCACTCGGACCAATCCGGCCATTTGACTTCTTGTATTTAACGTGATTTGTGTATTTACTCCAATGAGACTATTGTTCCGTACCATTATAGAAGAGGATTCGGATAAAATATGTACTTCCTCGGGAATGAAAAAAAATAGATCTACTTTCATTTGGTATTTTTGCTTAAACTTTTTGACCCCGCCATATTCAATTACATTATCTTTTTTGATGATTGAATGCGCCCCTACCGTCCCATATTTTATAATTCCTGAATTGTTTCTTCTGTATTGAGAATCGTCGAAAAAACCAAGAATACTCTTTCTACGGAAAATACCATTTATGGGTATTTCAATCGAGATACCTGAACCGGGATATGGGATGAATTCTTTCTCTTGTTCTTGAATTGATTGGACTGGAATAAGAAATCTATTTCTTCGCCTCTTTGCCAATAAATACGAATTCTCTCGGAGAATAGTGGAATATAGGAAATGATAATGCCCAGTCCCTACAATTCGATTTAATTTTGAATAATCAAAAAGAATATCTTCTTTTTTATCAAATTTTTTATCAAAAAAATCCGAACTCAAAAATTTGAGTCTTTCTTGATCATCATTTACTGAGAAGCTAGAAATATATCTTCTTTCGGTAGAAGTAGAAATAGAATGAATGTTTATTTGATCTTGATCCTTGTGGAGCGAAAAAGGAACTACATTAAATTTGCATGAACCCCCCGATAATATCCACAAGTGGCTTGTTTTGGGTAAAATATGTACATTACTATACTTAAATTCGGGCAAATGGTACACATCGGTACTCCAGTGCATTTCCCCCTGTAAGTCAGAATAAATATGTTTTCGAACCCTCTCTTTAAAATTGAAAGTGTATGTTCCCGCGCGAATCTCAGCAATCACTTGTTCTGATTTTACATATTGGCCATTTTGAACTAAAAGAAAACTTTTTGGTGGAATAGTTACCTTATGTAGAATACCCTCACTCTTAATAATTACATATAAGTCCATAGAACATAAAAAGGCAGGATGCCCATGACGCGTACGTGTAGGCTCAAGCAAATCCTCATTGAATTGGATTTTTCCATTAGAAGGGGCCCGTACATGTTCTGCAGTACCCCCCGTAAATACTCCACCGGTATGAAAAGTTCTTAATGTTAATTGAGTTCCAGGTTCTCCAATGGATTGCCCCGCAATAATACCTACAGCTTCTCCCAACTCGACCAGGTCGCCATGAGTGGGACTCCGACCATAACATAATCGACAGATCCAAGATGTACTCCTACAAGTAAAGGGAGTTCTAATATATATTGGTTGTGTTCGAAAAGTTATGAATTGGGTGACAAGCCCAATCCCAATATCTTGATTTCGAATGGCAATGCATCGCGGACCCATATATATATTGTCTGATAATACACGACCAATTAATGTTTGGATAAAAATTCTTTCTGGCAGTGTCCTATTTCGAGGACTTGCAGAAATGCCTCGAGTAGTGCCACAATCTGTTCTACGTACAACAATGTGTTGAACTACTTCAACAAGTCTGCGCGTAAGATATCCAGCATCTGATGTTCGTACAGCAGTATCTACAACTCCTTTTCGGGCTCCGTAGCAAGAAATTATATATTCTGTTAAAGAAAGTCCTTCGCGTAAATTGCTTTGAATGGGTAAATCAATCATTTGCCCCTGGGGATCCGACATTAATCCTCTCATACCTACTAATTGATGTACTTGAGATGCATTTCCTCTAGCTCCTGAAAAAGACATTATATGGACTGGATTAAACGGGTCAGTCATCCTAAAATTAAGATTCATTTCTTGTCGCAAATATTCACTTGTAGCATACCATATCTCGATAGATTGGCGTAATTTTTCTACTGCGTGTACATTCCCAAAATGATGGTGTTTTTCCAAAATCAAACTTTGTTCTTCAGCATCTTGTACTAGCCATTCCTTAGAAGGTATTGTTAAAAGATCATCAATTCCTAATGAAATGGATATAGCAGTTGCTTGCTGAAAACCTAGAGTTTTTACTTGATCTAAGATATGCGATGTATATGCCATTCCAAAATGATCTATGAATCTGCTAATAAGTTGTTTAATGGCAGTTCCGTCTATCACTTTATTGTGAAATACCAGATTGGCCCGTTCTGCCATACGTACCTCCCTATTCCAATGAGTTGGATTCGACAATGGGTTTGAGTCAATGATTGGAAAACTTCCTTTTCTCGATCTTAAATTGCACAGAAAGTCAGGTCAGGGAAGGGACTCGAGTCCTAGTTGAACCGGAGAAACCCAAATTCACCCCGCCCCGGTGTCTGTCATAGAATTTTTGAATTTAGCGACCCTATAATTAAGTATAGGTATCATATAAGCAGGCCCGACAAAAACCTTGTACAGCTTCTTCCATTTCTCGATAAAGAGAAATATGACCAATAGTGGTTCGGAGGTATATCCAAAGAATTTCTTTTTTTACACTTCTTATTATCAGATAGTGTCCATAAATCTCATGATAAGTACCCAAAGATTCATAGTGAACTTCGATGGGAGTTTCTCTTGAAGCAATAACGCGTTGATCTAGTCGCCACCGAAGCCACAAAGGACTATCTAAATGGATTCTTTTCTGTCGATAAGCCCCAATTGCATCATGGGAATTACAAAAAAAGAGTTCTTTTGTATACCTATAGTTATTATTGTCAATTCTTTCATTTTGATAGTTTCTTCGATTACATGGATTATATCTATTTGCACAAATACCTCGACGATTCCTACTTGTTAATATATAGAGACCAATAAGCATATCTTGGGTCGGTACAGAAATAGGATCCCCAATAGCTGGAGACAAGAGATTCATATGAGAAAACATAAGTAAACGAGCCTCCGCTTGAGCCTCTAAAGACAAAGGTACATGAACAGCCATTTGATCCCCATCAAAGTCTGCATTAAATCCCTTACAAACCAATGGATGTAAACAAATAGCACGCCCTTCCACTAAAATGGGCTCGAATGCCTGTATCCCTAATCTATGCAGAGTAGGCGCTCTATTCAGCAATACAGGATGCCCCTGCATAACTTCTTGAAGTATTTGCCATACAATCGGCCCCTTTTCGCGAATTTTACTCTTAGCAACTCCTATGTTCGAAGCAAGATGTTGTCTAATTAGACCGCGAATTACAAATGTCTGGAAAAGCTCTATTGCTATTTCGCGAGGCAACCCACAGCGATGTAATGAAAGTGAG